CTTTAACCATTCAGCCATGGATGCTTAACAGGGCTCATCGTACATCGTAAATAACCAAATTCCAATTGAAATGAAATCTTTAGGAGGAATCAATGAAAATCTTTAGGAGGAATCAATGAAAGGACATCAATTCAAATCCTGGATCTTCGAATTGAGAGAGATATTGAAAGAGATCAAGAATTCTCACTATTTCTTAGATTCATGGATCCATTTTGACTCAGTGGGATCTTTCACTCACATTTTTTTCCACCAAGAACGTTTTATGAAACTCTTTGACCCCCGAATTTGGAGTATCCTACTTTCACGTGATTCACAGGGTTCAACAAGCAATCGATATTTCACGATCAAAGGTGTAGTACTGCTTGTAGTAGCGGCCCTTATATCTCGTATTAACAATCGAAAGATGGTCGAAAGAAAAAATCTCTATTTGATGGGGCTTCTTCCTATACCTATGAATTCCATTGGACCCAGAAATGAGACATTGGAAGAATCTTTTTGGTCTTCCAATATCAATAGGTTGATTGTTTCGCTCCTGTATCTTCCAAAAGGGAAAACGATTTCTGAGAGTTGTTTCATGGATCCGCAAGAGAGTACTTGGGTTCTACCAATAAATAAAAAATGTATCATGCCTGAATCTAACCGGGGTTCGCGGTGGTGGAGGAACCGGATCGGAAAAAATAGGGATTCTAGTTGTAAGATATCTAATGAAACCGTAGCTGGAATTGAGATCTCATTCAAAGAGAAAGATAGCAAATATCTGGAGTTTCTTTTTTTATCCTATACGGATGATCCGATCCGCAAGGACCATGATTGGGAATTGTTTGATCGTCTTTCTCCAAGGAAGAAGCGAAACATAATCAACTTGAATTCGGGACAGCTATTCGAAATCTTAGGGAAAGACTTGATTTGTTATCTCATGTCTGCTTTTCGTGAAAAAAGACCCATTGAAGGGGAGGGTTTCTTCAAACAAGAAGGAGCTGAGGCAACCATTCAATCAAATGATATTGAGCATGTTTCCCATCTCTTCTCGAGAAACAAGTGGGGTATTTCTTTGCAAAATTGTGCTCAATTTCATATGTGGCAATTCCGCCAAGATCTCTTCGTTAGTTGGGGGAAGAATCAGCACGAATCGGATTTTTTGAGGAACGTATCGGGAGAGAATTTGATTTGGTTAAACAATGTGTGGTTGGTAAACAAGGATCGGTTTTTTAGCAAGGTACGGAATGTATTGTCAAATATTCAATATGATTTCACAAGATCTATTTTCGTTCAAGTAACGGATTCTAGCCAATTGAAAGGATCTTCTGATCAATCCAGAGATCATTTCAATTTCATTAGAAATGAGGATTCAGAATATCACACATTGATCGATCAAACAGAGATTCAGCAACTAAAAGAAAGATCGATTCTTTTGGATCCTTCCTTTCTTCAAACGGAACGAACAGAGATAGAATCAGATCGATTCCCGAAATGTTTTGGATCTTCCTCAATGTCCCGGCTATTCACGGAACGTGAGAAGCCGATGAATAATCATCTGCTTCCGGAAGAAATCGAAGAATTTCTTGGGAATCCTACAAGATCAATTCGTTCTTTTTTCTCTGACAGATGGTCAGAACTTCATCTGGGTTCGAATCCTACTGAGAAGTCCACTAGAGATCAGAAATTTTTGAAGAAAAAACAAGATGTTTCTTTTGTCCCTTCCAGGCGATCGGAAAAGAAAGAAATGGTTGATATATTCAAGATAATTACGTATTTACAAAATACCGTCTCAATTCATCCTATTTCATCAGATCCGGGATGTGATATGGTTCCGAAGGATGAACCGGATATGGACAGTTCCAATAAGATTTCATTCTTGAACAAAAATCCATTTTTTTATTTATTTCATCTATTCCATGACCGGAACAAAGGGGGATACACGTTACACCACGATTTTGAATCAGAAGAGAGATTTCAAGAAATGGCCGATCTATTCACTCTATCAATAACCGAGCCGGATCTGGTGTATCATAGGGGATTTGCCTTTTCTATTGATTCCTACGGGTTGGATCAAAAAAAATTCTTGAATGAGGTATTCAACTCCAGAGATGAATCGAAAAAGAAATCTTTATTAGTTCTACCTCCTCTTTTTTATGAAGAGAATGAATCCTTTTATCGAAGGATCAGAAAAAAATCGGTCCGGATCTACTGCGGGAATGATTTGGAAGATCCAAAACTAAAAACTGCGGTATTTGCTAGCAACAACATAATGGAGGCAGTCAATCAATATAGATTGATCCGAAATCTGATTCAAATCCAATATAGCACCTATGGGTACATAAGAAATGTATCGAATCGATTCTTTTTAATGAATAGATCCGATCGCAACTTTGAATATGGAATTCAAAGGGATCAAATAGGAAATGAGATTCTGAATCATATAACTATAATGAAATATACGATCAACCAACATTTATCGAATTTGAAAAAGAGTCAGAAGAAATGGTTTGATCCTCTTATT